ATAAGAAACCTAAATGCTTCACTTTCTATTGAAAAACTAATTACTCGATTTTTGTGAATCTAATTGATAGAAATTCCGTCCAATAAAATGGACGAATTATAAATCTCCAAAATAATAGATAGAAATATCGCAAATAGAGCCATTGCAACACCCATCAAAGGAGTAGTTCCCCACCCCGGGGCTACTTTACCATATTCTGAATTTAAGGGTTTCAATAAATTCCCTACAACAGTTCGTCTTGGACCAGATCTAGAATTATCCTCAACGGTTTGCGTAGCCATAAATACTCTTTTTTATTCATTTAGATCTGTTGACTTTGTATACCATTCCGCTGTAAATATAAGGATATTATCCTATAGATCTATTGTGATCTGGAAACTTTAAATTGAAAATAATGGAAACAGCAACTCTAATTGCCATCTCTATATCTGGTTTACTTGTAAGTTTTACTGGGTATGCCTTATATACTGCCTTTGGGCAACCCTCCCAACAACTAAGAGATCCATTTGAAGAACATGGGGACTAGTTGAAGTAATGCGCCCTCCCTATTGGGGGCTCATTACTTCAATTAAGATAATAAAAAATTATTTGACCTTTTTCGTCGGAACTTTAGGGGGTTCTCTAAAAAAAATCGCGAAAAAAATAATTCCTAAAGTTGAGACTAAGAGGAATGTATAAACCAAAGCTTCCATAAATTTAATCGTGGTTTACAATTATAGCTTTCATACCTGTTTCTTGGGGTGGGGCTCTTTTCGAAAAGAAAAAAAAAGAATAAATGCAATGATTCAAATCAAGATTTATCTAGTTCTTTATGTGAAATTCAAAATTATAAATAAAGTAGAAAAGAAAAAAAGAATGTTATACTACCTGTCTTCTTGTAGTTGGATCTCCAAGTTTTTGGAATGCTCCAAATTCTACTTGAGCATCTAAATCTGGGTCGATACCAGCAAAAACATCTCTGAACAAAGTTCTAGCACCATGCCAAATGTGTCCGAAAAAGAATAGCAGAGCAAATGAAGCATGCCCAAAAGTAAACCAACCCCTTGGACTGCTACGAAAAACACCATCTGATTTCAAAGTAGCACGATCTAATTCAAAAATTTCACCCAATTGAGCACGTCTAGCATATTTTTTCACAGTAGCGGGATCACTATAACTTACTCCATTAAGCTCACCACCATAGAACTCAACAGTTACACCTACTTGTTCGACACTATATTTCGATTCTGCTCTTCGAAAAGGAACATCGGCTCTAACAATTCCGTCCCCATCTACTAAAACAACCGGAAATGTTTCAAAAAAAGTAGGCATACGACGTACAAAAAGCTCATGTCCTTCTTTATCTCGAAAAATGGGATGTCCTAACCAACCGACGGCTATTCCATCTCCATTGTCCATTGAACCCGCTCTAAATAACCCCCCTTTTGCTGGATTATTTCCGATGTAATCATAAAAAGCTAATTTTTCAGGAATTTTAGACCAAGCTTCTGATAAATTTTGATTTTCGGCTAATCCAGCACCAACTCTTCGATATATTTCTTGCTGGAAGTATCCCTGATCCCATTGATACCGAGTAGGACCAAATAATTCAATGGGAGTTGTTGCTGAACCATACCACATAGTTCCTGCAACGACAAAAGCTGCAAAAAAGACAGCAGCAATACTGCTAGAAAGGACAGTTTCTATATTTCCCATACGTAATCCTTTATATAGACGTTGGGGTGGACGCACACTAAGATGGAAAAGACCCGCTAATATGCCCAACGTTCCTGCCGCAATATGATGAGAAGCTATCCCCCCCGGAACAAAAGGATCAAAACCTTCCACACCCCACGCGGGATTTACGGATTGTATCCTTCCAGTTAGTCCATACGGATCAGACACCCATATTCCGGGACCATACAATCCTGTTACATGAAATGCGCCAAAACCAAAACAAGCCACTCCTGCAAGAAATAAATGAATTCCAAAAATTTTTGGCAAATCCAAAGAAGGTTTTCCAGTACGTTCATCACAAAAGATTTCTAGATCCCAATAAACCCAATGCCAAATAGCCGCTAAAAAGCACAAGCCTGAAAACACAATATGTGCTCCGGCCACACCTTCGTAACTCCAAATACCTGGATTCGTTATAGCCCCTCCTGTGATATTCCAACCGCCCCACGAATTAGTTATTCCTAAACGAGTCATGAAAGGTATAACGAACATACCCTGTCTCCACATTGGATCAAGAACAGGGTCAGAGGGATCAAAAACTGCTAATTCATATAGAGCCATCGACCCGGCCCAACCAGCAACTAGAGCTGTGTGCATTATATGAACAGAAAGCAAACGGCCCGGATCATTTAAAACAACAGTATGAACACGATACCAAGGTAAACCCATAATACCCCTTCAACAAAAAATAGACACTATGTAACTTTATTGCACTGGAAAAAAATGAATATAGCCTTTCAGTAGATTCTCTTGAAAAATGGAACAATCATATTTGTAGAAATAAAAGAAACAGATTTATTCTATACCGGATAAGTAACAATACGCAATGGTGGGGAGACGAGAGGGGTTGACAACTTTCTCTATGACTATTTAAATAAGTAAATGCAGACATATTCGCTTATCACCCCAATGACCCAGTTGTAACAACTTGACTTTATTTAGTATTCTTTTTTCTAAAAAAAAAAGCAATATAAAATAAAGTCAATCATTTTTAACATGATAAGCTAATCCTTACGTTTCCACACTAAAGTGAGATATATGACTTTATTATTTGTCCATTTTATGCCCATTGGTGTTCCAAGAGTACCCTTTCGAACCCCTGGGGATAAATATCCATCTTGGGTTGATATATAGTGCGACTTGTCAGATATAGTAGGTTATATGGGATTTCCCCGTTTTCTCCCCCGATCGAGATATCCCCTCTTTCACCCCCAAAAGAGAATAATGAAATCATAAAGATAAAAAAATGGGGAGCGTGAAGTGTAATGAAGTACAATTATATCGATTTTTTAATTTTTAGACAAAATTTTCAGATTATTACTTGAAATTATGAATAATTTATGGTTGGCTTAATTGGACCAATAAAATCAAGTACCCAGGCTCTGTGTAGAAAAAACCAATTGGTAATATATCTATGATCACTACTTCTATCATATCCATATATTGATATTGTATTTTATAGAAAACATTAATAAATTCAGAAAAGGAAGAAGTTCTAAAAAAAATACATAGTTTTGGAATATTTGTTCTATATGTGCAAATCCAAATCGGGCAGATCTTTATTCAGAGTAGAAAAGAAACCTAAAAGAATTGAAAAAGTCCATTCAGAAACAAGAAAATTACATTGTGATTCGGCTTCGATCTCGATGAAAGCAATACATCAATGAGAAGATAGTTCTCTAAATTAAGTATATTTTTATTTTTTTTAGTTCGAAGAAATCCATTAGAAAAAGAGAAAGATTAAAATCGACACATTGATTCCTTTTTTGCTTATATAATTTTTGATGAACTGTATGCATCAAAAGGTGCATGTACGGCTTTTAAGGAAAAAATGGAATCCTAATCAATCGACTTTATCGAGAAAGATTCCTTTTTTTAGGTCAAGATGTTGATAGTGAAATATCGAATCAACTTATTAGTATTATGATATATCTGAGCATAGAGAAAGAGAATAAAGATTTGTCTCTGTTTATAAACTCTCCGGGGGGGTGGGTAATACCTGGAATAGCTATTTATGATACTATGCAATTTGTACAACCAGATGTACAGACAGTATGTCTGGGATTAGCTGCTTCAATGGGATCCTTTCTTTTGGCAGGAGGCACAATTACCAAACGTCTTGCATTTCCTCACGCTTGGCGCCCATGATTCTTTTCTTTGAGAATATATAGAATAGATATCTATCTATATATATATACTATACCTTCGCCATAAAAACCAAAGTAATAATAGCATGGTATTTTGAATTCCATATGCAATTTTTTTGAATCATTTAATTATATATAGAAAGAGTAGTATGAAAAAGAGGGTATTTCCTATTTTATCTGATCTATAAGGAACCTAGTTTCATTTTAGTGTCGCATACTTTTTTGTTTTTTTTCATACCAGAAAGCTTGTAACAATTTTTATTTGAATCAGAAGAAAACATAACATATGAAAAAAAGAAACTTTTGGATTGTTGAATACCAAAATGATATAAAAAACAACGGAACCATCGTAGTATTTTAAAATAGATTCAAAAAGAAAAAAGAAAGTTGGTTATTCTATTTTTTATTATTTAAGGATCCAAAAGACCTAGTAGATTTTGTACTTCTTTTTTCTTTGATAGAAAAAAATAAATTTGTAAATGTAAAAACAAAATTCATCGAAGAAAATACTCTATCCATTTAGGAAAAAATGACTTGCATAGGTACAAAAGCCGTATGCATCAATACGCAGAAAATGCTTGTACGGTTATTGAATATTCTTTTTGCCCTTTTCTTATTTGTCTTTATCCCTTTTCTTTTACCTTTCTTTGGGGAATAAAGACAATCTTTAGCAATATACCAATATAGTAAAAAGAATTCTAAAAATATTTATCAAGATAAGGGAAATACTACTTAAGTGATATAATCAGGGTAATGATCCACCAACCTGCTAGTTCTTTTTATGAGGCACAAGCAGGAGAATTTGTCCTGGAAGCGGAAGAGCTATTAAAAATGCGTGAAACTATCACAAGGGTTTATGTACAAAGAACGGGCAAACCTTTATGGGTTATATCGGAAGACATGGAAAGGGATGTTTTTATGTCAGCAGCAGAAGCCCAAGCTCATGGAATTGTAGATCTTGTAGCAGTTGAATAAAAAATTGGTAGCAAAGGTTATTCTAATTAAATACAGGATTGAAATTTTAATTTTTTACTCTTATTATTTTACATTTTAAAATAAAATCTCTAAGAGTTAATCTATTAATATTAATATAGTATAAGTTAATCTATTAATATAGTATAAATAATATAGGCTATAAGCAATATAGAATATAAGTAATTCACGGTTAGGATAGATCTAAACCTGCTCATTATACAAAAATATAGATATATATAGTACGACTTACCATGCCAACTATGAAACAACTTATTAGAAACACAAGACAGCCAATCCGAAACGTCACAAAATCCCCAGCTCTTCGGGGATGCCCTCAACGCCGAGGAACCTGTACCAGGGTGTATGTGCGACTCGTTCAGCTTAAATACTAAGAAAAAACAAATTAAAATTTTTCAGTATTGGTAATCGGTTAAGATAGTGTGAATGCGAAAACTCCATTCACACTATCTTAATTGAATATATAATTATTATATATATAATTATAGAATTCTTTACATTCTCCTATCTTGTATCAAATTTATGGTTTCGATTGGTGCAAAACCAAAAATACTAATTTGCAATTTCATATGAGAAGGACTTTCCCATCGGTAACAAAAAAAAGTTACCCGTTAAGCGGAGAAAAGACTATTTCAATTTCAAATAAAGTATGTCCTTAATGAATTCATTTTGATGGATTTTGTAAGAATAGAATAAGAGGGTCAGCTACCCAGCAAATTTTCATAATTAAATACCGTTACTATATAATTAGATTTCGTTGTGAAAAAACCTACTTACTCAATATTGCATGGGTAGAGCTACAGAGTGTGAACTGTACAAGTTAACAATAACATTGATTAAATGAATAAAAAAGGAAAAGAAAAAGGCTCCGGTGTATAGAGAGGACCTGGTCATTTCTAAAAAAAATCATAGAAACGAAGGAACCCACCAATTAATTATAAAAATATGTGTCCTATTTCATTTACTATTTTTATTTTATTTTTTTTTATATCTAGTATCAATACAATTTCTGATTTTTAGGTTAAATGTTTAATATAAAAAATCGTGGTTGGGGCGGTTATAGTAGCAAGAGCCGTTGGAATTTTTTTTTATACATCGGAAGAATCCATTTTTGTTATTAATAGACTAGGAAGAAAAAAAGAATAACTGAAAAATTAAAAAGTTATTACTGAAAATATCATTTATTCAATGACCAGAATTAAACGAGGATATATAGCTCACAAACGGAGGACAAAAATTCGTTTCTTCGTATCAAGTTTTCGCGGAGCTCATTCAAGACTTACTCGAACTATTACTCAACAGAAATTGAAAGCTTTGGTTTCGGCTCATCGTGATAGAGATAGAAAAAAAAGAGATTTTCGTGGTTTATGGATTAGTCGAATAAATGCAGTAATTCGCAAGAATCAAAAAGTATCTTCTATTTATAGTAATTTAATTAATAGTCTATACACGAAGCAATTGCTTCTTAATCGTAAAATAGTTGCACAAATTGCTATATTAAAAGAGAATTGTCTTTTTATGATTGCCGATAATATCATAAAAACTTAAAACCCCTTATTTACTCCAGGAAGGTATAGACTAGAAATTTGTTTGTTTTGATAGCTTTAGCATATGCTAAAGCTATCAAAACAAACAACCACGCTTAAAAAATGATTCTTCGTTACCTATTATATTTTTGATTACAACAAAAAAATAAAAAGGAATTATCCTAATTTTTAAAAAAATATCAATCCATGTTTAATTCGAATCTAAATTCAAATTGGATTTATAATTTTTAATTTCTATTTTTTTTTCTTAAAGTAGTAATTTTAGCAGTCGACTCGCTTTTTTCAAATTGTTTTTCGTTATTAAGAAAAGGTAACGAAGATAAAATACGAGCTTGTTTTATAGCAATTGTAATTAATCGTTGTTGTTTTAAGGTCAATCTATTTACACGTCTAGATAATATTTTTCCTTGTTCACTAATAAATCGACAAATTAAACCCATGTTTTTATAATCAATTCGGTCCCCCGATTGAATCGGGGGCAAACGTCTACGAAAAGATCGCTTGGATTTAAAAAAGAGTCGCTTAGATTTTTCCATAGTTTCTTTATCCCTATTCCAAAAAGAACATTTATTTCAAGAAATATAATTCTAAAAAAGGATTTTTATTTTTTTATTCTTCTTTAGCATATGTTGTTATATAATGACGGGGACATAATTTGATCAATTCCAATCGACTAGGCGTATTGTGTCGATTCTTGTTAGTAATCTATCTAGAAATACCACTTGATTCCTTATTTAGACTCTTTTTATCACAACCAGTACCTTCCAAAATAACAATTATTCGGATATCTTTACCCTTGGACATGACCCTCCTTTGGGTTTTTAATTAACTTAAAATTAAAACTCTTTTCGGATTCGAATCTAAGAAAAAGATAAAAACAACTAAGATAAAAAAGAAGAATTCGAAAAATTATGAAAGATTTCGTTCCAATTTAATTGAATCTAGTACAAAAAAGATAGTACAAAAAGAATACATGGATCTGGAACTATATTTCGTTTCAAATTGACAGTATTTTAGTTTTTTTAAGTATTTTTTATGATATTGTTGCCCCAACCTATCCATTGGATTTATGCTTTCACTTTATTTTTCATAGGAAT